ATAAATACCGGGGCTTTGCAATATTTGATTGATCACAATTCTGTATATTCCATTTACTATAGAAGTTCCCAGGGAATTCATTAGAGGAATGTTTCCAATAAAAATAGTTTGTTCTTGCATATCCCTACTGGTTTTCCAAATTAATCCCGCAGATACATATAATTCAGAAGAATATGTGAGCGATTCATATACAGCATCTCTTTCTTTTATCAACGGTTCTACCAATTGATATGTTTCCACAAATAATTGAAATTCAATTTCTTGATCTGTATCTTCAATTTTTGGAAACTTATAAAGTTCTTCCGTTAAGCCTTGATCAATGAACCTACAAAACCCTTCAAATTGTATCTGATTAAATCCGGGTATTGTAGACATTTCCTCATTTCCACCCCCAAGCATTTTTTTTTTATTTCCCGTTTATATTTATAGAAAAAAGAATCCCATTATTTACTCATTCTTCATCAAATCATATGGATCAATATAGCAATGATGGAATTTATATTCTGTTTACTGAGTCACATGAAATCTTATCTAATCGGAATTTGCAACAAATACAAACAAAAAGGAATTGCTAAATTCCACTTAGAATTAGGGAGTTTTGTATAAAAAATCAAAACAAAAAGTGATTCAATTTCTACCATTATTATGATATTCCGCATCCCAATCCAATTGAATACCATAAACGTATTCAGCATTTGATCTGTTCAATGAGATAATGCGATAAAGACATAATAAAGACATAATAATCATAAACAACATAGAATTTATTTTTTTAGCACTTAACTTTTTCGTGGATTCAATTGTTCAAAAAAAAAAAATAGGTAAAAATGTGTAAGTAAAAAGTAATAGTAATGTAATAGTAATTAAAGGCTCTTATTTATTAAACATGCGCAGATATAACTACAGCTATCTATATACGCCCCTCTTTTTATTATATTATAGCTTTATTCGTTATTCGGAACTGCACCTGTCATGCTTTATCAAAATTTATCTTTTATAGATTTAATCTATAAAAGATAAATTGTAAAAATTGAAATTGAAGCACGATAATTTCTTGAAAATTACCGATAGACATCTTATACAGATAAGATACCTGATTAGATAATATTTGTGTAACAATTTATGTTATAGGGTTTACATATATCCATAATTGCTGTTATAATTGAAATTGATAAGGATTTTTTTTATTGAAAAAAAAAATCCTTATCAATTTCAATTTTCTTATATCATTAGGGAAACGCAATTTTAGATTCAAATTCAAGAATCGTTCATGAATTTACAATCAATAGTTAATGGTTCAAATTTGTCCTGAATTTTTGTTTTTCTTTTGTGACTGAAAACTCTATTTGTTTTCTTTTTCAATAGAAAGGGGAAAGAAAGTCTTTAGATATTCGCGATTTTAAGATACAATCAATCGAAAGGATTGATCCCTTCCAAACAAAAAAGGAAGGTTTTCTTTTAGGAAAGGTATTAAAGAAAACGGGATTCAAAATACAAGTACAATAAAAAAAAGCAAAAGGGGAGATTTTGTCATATATTTTAGATCGTTTTGGCGGCATGGCCGAGCGGTAAGGCGGGGGACTGCAAATCCTTTTTCCCCAGTTCAAATCCGGGTGTCGCCTAATCAATAAAAGAATCGAAATACCTTATTTTGTTTTGCTGATATAACTTGACAAATTTTTTTTTCCAGCAGAAGCAAGCAGAGGAAAAGGACTTTGGATACTTGCTTGATTCTTAAGTATCTGGGAGGGTTCTACTCTAATCAAATGAAAATGCTTTAAATACTTTAAATCCTTTCGCTAGAGGTTAAGAAAAGATTATAGTCGTGAAAAAGAACTGGTAAATTTTGATATGATAGCCCTTTCACTACTAATGTAGTGTCTACTGACTGGGTCTTGAATTAGATTGGATAGACGGACGGAGAATCTAATTAAATTATTAGTTGCGGAAAGAGCAGAAGATACTTTGTATACATATTCATGAAAGTATATGAGTACTCTGACATCCATTCAATAGTAATTAATTCGATTGAATGGATAATTGGCTTTTTCTTTAACTTTATTTATATATGCTTTTAGTTTATATATTTTTACTTAATTTATATATTCTATATTAAAGTTTTAATTTAACTAAAGTACAAAAATCAATTTTAAATTTTTGATAATCTTGGGTCAAGAACGTAATAGGACGTTTTCGATTGGTTCATAGTGACAATCGAAGATGGTAAGATTGAGATCAAATAAATGGGAAAAATCGAAAAGAAATAAAAATAGGGGTATGCGATAGATAATGATCTATCTTGATTCTATATTTTTTTATACTTTTGACTTAAGACTTAAGGGCGACAAAAGAAAGAACGGGTCTTATTATTCTGACATATTATTAACATAACATTCCTTTGATACTTCTGAGACGTCAAAGGTTGTCTCTACGTATTTTGCTTGTACTTAATGTTTTCCGATTATACTAGAAATCTTCGAGTATAATCATTAGAACTTGGTCTAATTGGATTTATTGGATTGTTTCATCAATGGTGTTGGATCAGAACTCCCTTTTGACTCTTCGCTGGTAATTCTACTATTATTAGTGAACAATAATTGAATAATTCCTTCATAGAGATCGAGGACATAATTTACATGGATATAGTAAGTCTCGCTTGGGCTGCTTTAATGGTAGTCTTTACATTTTCCCTTTCACTCGTAGTATGGGGAAGAAGTGGACTCTAGAAGTACTACTAATTGAGTTTAGGAATCAAACTGTATCAATTTTTTTTATAGATCGTTCTGCAAAGACTATTTTTTAATTTACTATTTCAATTTCAAAATTGAATTTGAAAATATTTTCATTTCGAAGTTATATGTATTGGATTCTAGTGGAGTAATGTATTCTATAAATAATATATGAACTCTTTCAAATAATATATGAACTCTTTCAATCAAACAAAGATTTCAATTATTCTTATGTTCCTATTTCGAAAGTAAAAGTGCTCCAAATGGTATGAAATCTTTTTCAATCGAATTCTTCATAAATCTTCTTATAGTGACAATGAGTAAGAACGAAACCTTTTATTACTATATACTTTACTTTTTCTTTGTTATTTTTTTCCTTCTTTTTCTTTCCTCTTCAAAGAGAAAAGAAAATAGTTCTGTTATTACATTACGTCGATACACTTTTTTACGGAAAACAACATAGACTTTACGAAAAACAACATAGACGTAGCGGTTGTCCAAGGAGATACTACACATAAGAAAATATTGTCTTTAGGCAAATCACATATTGCGCACTTACCATTTGTGTTTTATTATTTTAAAGATTTTATTGAAAATATTATTTATGCTGGTTTCTTTTTTGATTTCATATCATGGTTGAAAGGTTAAAATCGGTGAGGTTTATTAATCCTTTTCGAAATCCGAAGAAGTTCCCATGGAACCTCTGGATCCTTTGTCAACTGGTCAATTAATTACTTCTTTGTTGGAATGCTAACAAGAAGATTACTTGATTTCCTTTTATTATACCCATATCTACTTTTCTTTCATTGATTTGATTCTTTCTTTCTTTCAATGTATATCGAAATTCATATTAAATTAAAAAAGATAAGAAATCTAGGAATTAGAATCATAAGAGTAAGAGTGGTCTTTCGATTATTTCAAATTGATTGGAATCAACACAAATCAAATAGAAATGGATGAAGCAAAGAAATAGAATTGGGACATGGCACTATGTACATTATATATGGAATTGATATCTATATATGAAGATAATAATGTCATTGATATATATTATATTAAATTAACCTGTATCGTCATACAGCAAACTTTATTTTATAAAGTAAATAACAATACTAGTATTGTATGGTAGAAAAATATTTTTCTACCATACTATCTAGTATCTCATCGAATACTGCTCTCATAGAATACTGCTGATTCTAGTTCGATCATTTCATTTAAAACGTGAAATTTGAATCCTTTTATTTTATTTCTTCTCTTTAATCAATGATAAGAACTAAAGAGTCACAAGTTTAATTCAAATTAATCACTTTGACTTACTGTTTTTACGTATATTATAAGTAAAAAAGCAGTAGGAATTAGAATGAACAGTGCAGTAGCAATAAATGCGAGAATATTTACTTCCATAATCTCATCCTTTCATTTTTCTTTAATTCGCAATAACTCGGGATTTAATCCCATAGAGATGATAAATCTTTTGTCTGTAAATTCAATGGGATGAATTACATCGAGATATAATCGAATCGGATCAATATCATGAATAACAATATCTGACAAATTGATTCATCGTCAAGAATTGAATAGTATAACATAGGAAGATCTTTTATCCATACCGAATTCCAAAGTCAATTTTGATACAAGCAAAAATCCATTTACTTCTTTACTTTATTTTTTATTTCTATTTTTCATTCTTTTATATTTTTATAATATAAAAATTAGCGCCCTCCTTGTACAATCATTTGATGAAGTATCATCTAACCACTTTTCCAATTACCATTGGTTCCAAACAATAGAAGAAATTCAAAAAAATAACAAAGAAAAGAGATTCCTGTTAGCAATGAAATTCTACTGTTTATACTCCCTTTCACAGAACAGAAATATGGAAGAATGTATTTTTTTATTGGATATTGGATTTGGATCCATCGGGACTGACGGGGCTCGAACCCGCAGCTTCCGCCTTGACAGGGCGGTGCTCTGACCAATTGAACTACAATCCCAAGGAAATAACATAATAAAATTAAGGTGTACAGTATACATATTCTTATGATTTTATTCAAATACTTTCGATATGGATATGAACTTTAGCAAGAGAGGCAGTGATTACTAATAATCTTTTCGTTATTTCCAAATTAATTGGATAGTCAATCTTTCAATGAAACAAAAACAAGGTCCTTTTTTCTTTACTCTTTTCTTTAGACTTTACACTTCCAGATCTTGATATGAATCTAGATCTTTAGCAAAGATCAAAACTTGTTGGAAAAAGAATAAATAAAA